AAGAATTAGAACTTGACCTGATTTTAAATGCGGTCCTTTTTTGGCTATACATACATTTTCACAAAGAAACTGCCCAAGACTAACGATTGTAGATGTCTCTTCACAATAATTGTAATGGAGAAAATACCAATTCAATTTGAATGGATTCAAAATGATGTTACTGCATGAATAGGGATTATAAATTTTACCATTTTCATCCAGTAAATAATATTTAAGTATTTGAAAAATCTGTTTTAAATTGTCAAGTTGCAAATAGTTCGTTACCAAGATCTGATTATGGGTTATTAAATGGGAAAATAAATCGAAATGATAAATTGGAAAGCCTGTTCCTAAGGGGCCCAACGAATTCCTAATTGGAATTAGGGGGTCCTTTTTGATTGAGTCTTTTATCACATTGGGATATTTTACATCGTTGAATGGGCCTATTCGAGAACAATTGGATGATGACAAAATTATCAAAGATTGAGATTCCTTATTTCGATTCAACAATGTATGAATAGTTCCTTGGTTTGGATTAAGGGATTCTTGAATCGTTGCCTTGGAATAGGAATAAATGGAAGAAAACGGATTGCCATTAGCGCGATCTGATCCATTCTCAGAGATCAATCCTGAACCCGGCAGATCGTTCCTTTTTCCGGTATATGAAATAGGTGACTTCGCTAAGTCGATTCTTAGAAAATCTCTAATCAAACCATTTGTCCTTATTTCAACAAAGGAAGCACAGGCCTTTTCGATCTTTTTGTCTTGGTCCCAATTCAACACTAAACAAGTCCGAACTAATTGAATACTTGTGTCCCAAATTTCAAGAATTGGGTCGTAATAAAGGATATAATTGACAACTCGAAGTTGTAGATTATCACTTTCCTGCAAGAGATCCGCTGGGAAAAGTCTTCCTAAATTTATACCATCCGTTTTTTTATATGGGACTACGGGTTGAACCAAAACAAAATACTTTTTTTCATACCTGGAAAGTTTCATTCGTTGGATATAGAGCCAATTTTTCAATTTTTTGTATTCTTTGGAATTTTGTTTTCCCCCTCCCGGTGGTATCAATCGGAATGCCTTATTTGTCTTTCCAGGAAAATGGATATCTCCAGAAAAGATTATCAGTTTAATTTTTTCTGCTTTTTTCTTCACTCGGACCAATCCACCTACCCGACTTCTTCTATTTAAAGTGATTTGTGTATCTACCCCAATAATACTATTGTGCCGTACCATTATGGAAGAAGATTCGGCCAAAATGTGGACTTCCACGGGAATAAAAAAAAATGGATTGACTTCCTTTTGATATTTTGGCCAAAATACCTTGACTCCTCGATACTCAACCAAATTCTCTTCGTTGACGATTGAATTCAGCTCTCTAGTCTCATATTTAGTAAGTCCCGAGCTCTTTCTTATATATCGAGGATCGTCGAAATAAGCAAGAATACTATTTCTACGGAGAATACCATTTCTGGGGATTTCAATTGAGATACCTGAAGAAGGTATTAGTTGGTTCTCGCCTTCTTGAATCGAGTCGAGTGGGATGATGACTCTATTTCTTCGCCTCTTTGCCAATAAATCAGAATTCCCGTCGAGAATGCCCGGATATCTGAGATTACAACGACCAGTACATGTCATTCGATTAAGTTCTGAATAATCAGGAATCCTATCTCCTTTTTTATTTTTACCAGAAAAATACGAACTAAAAAATTTGTGTCTCACTTGATTATTAGTTACTGAGGGGTTAGAAATATATCTTCGCTTAACAGAAAGAGAATAAGCGTTCATTTGATCTTGATCCTTGTGGATCGAACAGGGGCCTAGACTAGATCTCCAGGGCTCCCCTAATAATATCCATAAATGACTTGTTTTTGGTAAGAGATGAATATTACCATATGTAAATTCAGGTGCATGGTACACATCGGTATTCCAGTGCATTTCGCCCTCTGAGTCAGAATAAATATGTTTTCGAACCTTCTCTTTCAAATTCAAAGTGGATGTTCTCGCGCGAATCTCAGCAATGACTTGTTCTGATTCTACATATTGATCGTTTTGAACTAAAAGAAAACTTTTGGGCGGAATACACACATTGTGTATAATATCTTCACTCTCAATAGTTACATATAAGTCTCTAGAACATAGAAAAGCAGGATGTCCATGACGTGTACGTGTCGGATGAACCAAATCCTCATTGAATTTTATTTTTCCATTAAAAGGGGCTCGCACATGTTCTGCAGTACCCCCTGTGAATACTCCGCCAGTATGAAAAGTTCTTAATGTTAATTGAGTACCCGGTTCTCCAATAGATTGACCTGCAATAATACCTACAGCTTCTCCCAATTCGACCAGGTCGTCATGAGCTGGACTCCGGCCATAACATAATTGACAAATCCAAGATGTACTCCTACAAGTAAAGGGGGTTCGAATAGAGATTGGTTGTGCTCTAAAAGTTATGAATCTATTGACAAGTCCAACCCCAATATCTTGATTTCTAGTAGCAATGCATCGCGAACCTATATATATATCATCTGCTAATACACGGCCAATTAATGTTTGGATAAAAATCCTGTCCGCCATCATTCCATTTCGAGGACTTACAGAAATACCGCGAACGGTGCCACAATCTGTTCGACGTACAACAATATGTTGCACTACTTCAACAAGTCTGCGCGTGAGATATCCTGCATCTGATGTTCGGATAGCGGTATCCACAACTCCTTTACGCGCTCCGTAGCAAGAAATAATATATTCTGTTAAAGAGAGTCCTTCGCGTAAATTGCTTTGAATGGGTAAATCAATCATTTGTCCTTGGGGATCCGACATTAATCCTCTCATACCTACTAATTGATGTACCTGAGACGCATTTCCTCTGGCTCCCGAAAAAGACATTATATGGACTGGATTAAAAGGATCGGTCATCCGAAAATTAGGAGTCATTTCTTGTCGCAAATATTCACTTGTGGCATACCATATCTCGATTGATTGACGTAATTTTTCTACCGCGTGTACATTCCCATAATGATGGTGTTTTTCCAAAAGAACACTTTGTTGTTCAGCGTCTTGAACGAGCCATCTTTTAGAAGGTATTGTTAAAAGATCATCAATTCCTAATGAAATGGATGCGGCGGTCGCTTGTCGGAAACCCAGAGTCTTTACTTGATCCAGGATATGTGATGTATATCCTATTCCATAGTGATCAATAAATCGACTAATAAGTCGTTTCATGGCAGTTCCGTCTATCACTTTATTGTGAAAGACCTGAGTGGGCCGTTCTGCCATCAGTACCTCCATATTGCGTTGCGCTGAGTAGAATTTGACAATGGGTTTGAGTCAGTGATTGGAAAACTTCCTTTTCTAGATCTTGATTCACGTAGAAATTCCGCATTTCTAGTCCTAGTTAACCCGGTGAGACTCGAATTCGCGCTGGTAGCATAGAATTATAACAGCCCTGCCAAAACCCCTGTATGGCTTCTTCTATTTCTCGATAAAGAGAAATATGACCAAGAGTGGTTCGAATATATATATAAAGAATTTCTTTTTTTATACTTCTTACTATTAGATAGTGTCCATAAATCTCATAATAGGTCCCCAAAGATTCATAGTGAATTTCGATAGGAGCTTCTCTTGCAGCAATAACACGTTGATCTAGTCGCCACCGCAGCCACAAAGGACTACCTAAATTGATTCGTTTTTGCCGATAAGCTCCAATTGCATCATAGGCATTACAAAAAAAGGGTTCTTTTTTTTTTGTATACTTATAGTTATTATCTTCATTTTGATAGTTTCTACGATTACATGGATTATACCTATTTACACAAATACCCCGACGATTTCCACTCGTTAAGACATAGAGTCCACTAAGCATATCTTGAGTTGGTGCAGAAATGGGATCTCCAATAGTTGGAGACAAAAGATTCATATGAGAAAACATAAGTAAACGTGCCTCTGCTTGAGCCTCTAAAGATAAAGGCACATGAACAGCCATTTGATCCCCGTCAAAGTCTGCATTGAAGCCCTTACAAACTAATGGATGTAAACAAATAGCACGCCCTTCCACTAAAACGGGGAGGAATGCCTGTATACCTAATCTATGCAGAGTAGGCGCTCTATTCAGCAATACAGGATGGTCATCCAGAATTTCTTGAAGTATTTCCCATACAATAGGTTTTTTTTTCCGAATTTGACTCTTAGCAACTCCTATGTTCGAAGCAAGATGTTTTCTAATTAGGTCACGAATTACAAATGCCTGGAAAAGTTCTATTGCAATTTCGCGAGGCAATCCACATCGATGTAATGAAAGTGAAGGGCCCACGACAATCACTGACCGCCCTGAATAATCGACTCGTTTACCAAGCAGAGTCTCGCGAACTCTTCCTTCTTTGCCTTCAATTACATCTGAAAGCGACTTGTAAATTCTATTATGATCATCCCTCATTGGTTGTCCGCAGATTCCATTATCAAGAAGTGCATCCACGGCTTCTTGTAGCAATTTTTCCTGAGATATTATTAATTCTTCTGGTGTAGCTATACTTGTTGTTAATAGATCTGTAAGAGTATTATTCCGATAGATAATTCTTCTATAGATTTCATTAATATCCGAGGTCACTAGTTTATCCTCATCTATATGATAGATTGGTCTCAACTCAGGAGGAAGAACTGGTAATAGACGCAAAACCATCCATTTTGGTTCTATATTTGTGCGAATAAAATGCTTAGCCAATTCCATGCGTCTAAGCAAAAAATCTTTTCTTCTTCCAACTTTTCGATCTTCCCATTCATTCCCTGTGGATTCCTCTTCCTCCAATTCTTTCCATTCTACCAATGAATAATCTATAATCATTCGTAAATCTAGATTGGCTAATTGTTGTCTGATAGAACCTCCTCCGGTAGACATCTCTCGATTTCGAAATGTATCGAAGCTCCGGGTAGTAAAAAAAATTGGGATCCTGTATTTCCAGGGTTGAATTTCATATTCCAATAAACCCCGTAATCGTAAAAAAGTGGGTTTTTTATCTATG